AATGAAGTGCCTGATTAAAGGGTTATCTTGATAGGATAAATAAAGTAATTTAAAATTACCATCATTAAATTACATTAAATAGAATTAAACTAAAGCCCTCAGAATCAAAAACTGATGTGCATCTTACACTTTAATGTAAAAAAAAGGTAAGCTAATTAAGCTAATGGGTTCATACCCCATTTATAGAGGTCAACAACCCTCTCCTTTTTAATGAACAACAACTCAACAAAACTTCTATTCCTATCAATAATATTGATAGGAACGATCTTGTCCATTTCATCAAACTCTTGATTCGGAGTTTGAATAGGATTAGAGATCAACTTACTTTCATTTATTCCCATATTAACAACAAATAAAAACATAATAATAAACGAATCAGCAATCAAATATTTTATTGTCCAAGCAATAGCCTCAACAATATTATTATTTTCAATCTTGCTAATTCAAATAAAATCACCAATAGGGTGAGAAAAACAATCTATTCCATCAATAATAATTAGATCAAGACTACTATTAAAAATTGGGGCAGCACCATTTCATTTTTGATTTCCAGAAGTAATAAGAACTTCAAGATGAATTAATTGTTTAATTTTAATAACTTGACAAAAAATTGCCCCAATAATAGTTTTATCCTACTGTATCCAATTAAAAATATTCTTTTTATTTGTCAACATTATAAGAATTTCGATTGGAGCACTAGGAGGTTTAAACCAAAAATCATTACGACAAATTATAGCCTATTCATCAATTAGACATCTAGGATGAATAATTAGATCATTAATTGTTAGAGAAAACATTTGAGAATTATATTTCATTATTTATTCAACATTAAGAATCATCCTAGTAATTCTGTTTAAAAGAATAAATTTATTCTTTTTAAATCAAATTCACGCAGAAAAAAAATTAAAAACAGAAATTAAATTCATAATATTTCTATCATTATTGTCTTTAGGAGGATTACCACCTTTTTTAGGATTTTTACCTAAGTGAATAATTATCCAACTATTTATAGAAAATAATTTAACAGCATTAACATTTATCATGGTAACCCTAACAATAATCACACTATACTACTATATACGAATTAGATTTACAGCCCTAATTTTATCTTATTCAGAAAACTCATGATCAATAAAAACATTAAACAAAAAATATAAATTTATAATACCAATAACAGTAACAATTTCAACATTAGGTTTAATATGCAGATCTTCATTAATTACACTATGCTAAGGACTTAAGTTAAAAAAAACTAATAACCTTCAAAGTTATAATTAAAAATTATATTTAGGCCTTAGTATAGATGAAATACACCTTTAGATTTGCAGTCTAAAATCATGTTTGAATATAAAACCTTCAACTATACTTATGATAAGAGAGAAAATATTCCCATAAATAGATTTACAGTCTACCACCTTCAATTAATTCAGCCATCTTACCGCAAAAATGGATATTTTCGACAAATCATAAGGATATTGGTACTTTATATTTTTTATTCGGTGCATGAGCTGGAATAGTTGGAACATCAATAAGTATAATTATTCGTATAGAATTAGGTCAACCAGGACCTTTAATAGGAGATGATCAAATCTATAATGTAATTATTACAGCCCACGCATTTGTAATAATTTTCTTCATAGTTATACCCATTATAATTGGGGGATTTGGTAATTGACTTGTACCATTAATAATTGGTGCACCAGATATAGCATTCCCTCGAATAAATAATATAAGATTTTGATTATTACCACCATCATTAACCTTACTTATTATATCATCAATAGCTGATATAGGAGCTGGAACTGGATGAACAGTATACCCACCTCTAGCTGGAGCCATTGCACATGGAGGATCATCTGTAGATTTAGCAATTTTCTCATTACATTTAGCCGGTGTATCATCAATTTTAGGGGCAGTTAATTTCATTACCACAGCAATCAATATACGATCAGAAAATATATCACTTGATCAAACACCGTTATTTGTTTGATCAGTAGCTATTACAGCAATTTTATTATTGTTATCACTTCCAGTCCTAGCAGGAGCCATTACAATATTACTAACTGATCGAAACCTGAATACATCATTTTTTGACCCATCAGGAGGTGGTGATCCAATTCTATATCAACATTTATTTTGATTCTTTGGGCATCCAGAAGTATATATTTTAATTCTACCAGGATTTGGAATTATCTCCCACATTGTTTGCCAAGAAAGAGGAAAAATTGAATCATTTGGAACATTAGGAATAATTTATGCAATATTATCAATTGGGTTAATAGGATTTATTGTATGAGCACACCACATATTTACAGTAGGAATAGACGTTGATACACGAGCCTACTTTACATCAGCTACAATAATTATTGCAGTACCGACTGGAATTAAAGTCTTCAGATGAATAGCAACACTATATGGAACAAAATTCAAATTTAATCCACCTTTATTATGAGCACTAGGATTTATTTTCTTATTTACAATTGGTGGATTAACAGGACTAGTATTAGCAAACTCATCACTTGATATCGTATTACATGATACATACTATGTAGTTGCTCATTTTCATTATGTATTATCAATAGGAGCAGTATTTGCAATTATAGGAGGAATTATTCAATGATACCCTTTATTTACTGGATTAACCATAAATAACACATGATTAAAAATTCAATTCATAATTATATTTATTGGAGTAAATTTAACTTTCTTTCCACAACACTTCCTTGGATTAGCAGGAATACCACGACGATATTCTGATTACCCAGATGCTTATACATCATGAAATGTAATTTCAAGAATTGGATCAATAATTTCAATTATAGGAATTATCTTATTTATCATAATTATATGAGAAAGAATAATTACAAACCGAACAATCATATTTAGAATTAATATAAGAAGATCAACAGAATGATTACAAAATAACCCTCCCGCAGAACATAGTTATTCAGAGCTACCATTAATCTCTAGATTCTAATATGGCAGATTAGTGCAATAGATTTAAGCTCTATAAATAAAGATTTAAACTTTTATTAGAAACTAATATGGCAACATGATCAAATTTATCATTACAAGATAGAGCTTCACCATTAATAGAACAATTATCATTCTTTCATGATCATACTATAATTGTATTACTATTAATTACTGTAATTGTAGGATATTCATTAAGATATATATTATTAATTAATTATACTAATCGAAATATACTACATGGACATTTAATTGAAACTATTTGAACAGCAATCCCTGCTATCACATTAATTTTTATTGCAATACCATCGCTACGACTTTTATATTTATTAGATGACTCTGTAGATGCAATAATTACAATTAAAACAATTGGACGACAATGATATTGAAGATATGAATATTCAGATTTTATAAATGTAGAATTTGACACTTATATAACAACAGAAACAGATTTAAAAAATGAAAGATTTCGTTTACTAGATGTAGATAACCGCACAATCCTACCCATAAATACAGAAGTGCGAATCTTAACTACAGCATCAGATGTTCTTCATTCATGAGCAATACCAGCTCTAGGTATTAAAATTGATGCAACTCCAGGCCGACTAAACCAAGGAACATTTACAATAAATCGACCTGGACTATTTTACGGACAATGCTCAGAAATTTGTGGAGCAAATCATAGATTTATACCAATTGTAATCGAAAGAACTTCAGTAAACTTATTCATTAAATGATTATCCAAAATAATTTAAGGAGTTAGTTAAATAATTATAACATTAGAATGTCAACCTAAAATAACTAATTTAGTACACCTTGAACATCAGATGACTGAAAGTAAGTAATGGTCTCTTAAACCAAAACATAGTAAATTAACAAATACTTCTGATGAGGAATAATTATTTAACCAGATCCCACAAATATCACCTATTATATGATTATCCATATTCATTCTATTCTCAACAACATTAATTCTGTTTAATCAAATAAATTTCTTCTCTTATAAACCTAATAAAATTAAAACCTTTAAAAAAAGAATATATAAAATAAACTTAATCTGAAAATGATAACAAATTTATTTTCAACTTTTGATCCATCAACTAATCTATTTAATTTATCATTAAATTGAACTAGAACATTTATTGGACTATTAATAATCCCATCAATGTTTTGATTTACATCATCACGAATTAACATTATATGAAATAAAATAAATCTAACTCTACATAATGAATTTAAAACATTATTAGGAACAAACTCTTTTAATGGAACAACATTTATTTTTATTTCAATCTTTATTATAATATTGTTCAATAATTTTATAGGATTATTCCCATATATTTTTACAAGAACAAGACATTTAACTTTAACATTAACAATCGCTTTACCTTTATGATTAAGATTTATATTATTCGGTTGAATCAATCATACTAATCATATATTTACTCATCTAGTCCCACAAGGGACTCCTCCAGCATTAATATCATTTATAGTATTAATTGAAACCGTTAGAAATATTATTCGACCAGGAACGTTAGCAGTACGATTAGCAGCAAATATTAATTGCAGGACACCTTCTATTAACCTTATTAGGAAATACTGGACCATCTATAACAACAAATTTAATTATAATCTTAATTATTGGACAAATAATATTATTAATTCTAGAATCAGCAGTTGCAATAATTTCAAGGCATATGTATTCTCAATTCTTAGAACTTTATATTCTAGAGAGGTATATTAAACCTATGTTAACAACTCATTCAAATCACCCATTTCACTTAGTAGATTATAGACCTTGACCATTGACAGGAGCAATTGGAGCAATAGTAATAGTTTCAGGACTAGCTAAATGATTTCATCTATTTAACATTAACCTCCTTATAATTGGAATAGGAATTACAATTATAACAATAATTCAATGATGACGAGATGTAGTTCGAGAAGGAACTTATCAAGGATTACATACAACTTTTGTATCAATTGGATTACGATGAGGAATAATCTTATTTATTGCATCAGAAGTATTATTTTTTATATCTTTCTTTTGAGCATTCTTCAGAAGAAGATTAACACCTACAATTGAATTAGGAATATTATGACCTCCTATAGGAATTCAACCATTTAATCCTATACAAATCCCACTACTTAATACAGCAATCCTATTAGCATCAGGAGTAACAGTAACATGAGCTCATCATAGAATTATAGAATCAAATTATACACAAACATTACAAGGATTATTCTTCACCGTATTATTAGGTATTTATTTTACTTCACTTCAAGCATATGAATATTGAGAGGCACCATTTACCATTGCCGATGCTGTTTATGGATCAACATTTTTTATTGCAACAGGATTCCACGGACTTCATGTAATTATTGGAACAATTTTTTTAATAACATGCCTAATACGACATCTAATAAATCAATTTTCACCTAACCATCACTTTGGATTTGAAGCAGCAGCATGATACTGACACTTTGTAGATGTAGTATGACTATTTTTATATATTTCAATTTATTGATGAGGTAGATAATTATTTCTCTAGTATAAATAGTACATTTAACTTCCAATTAAAAAGCTTGATATAATCAAGAGAAATAATCTTAATTCTATCTTTAAGAACAATTATTTCATTTATCTTACCAATAATAGTAATAATTATAGCAACCATACTATCAAAAAAAATAATTAATGACCGGGAAAAAAGATCACCATTTGAATGCGGATTTGATCCTAAAAATTCAGCACGAATACCATTCTCATTACGATTTTTTCTAATTGCAGTAATCTTTTTAATTTTTGATGTAGAAATCGCATTAATTTTACCAATTGTAATTATTATAAAATCATCAAACCTAATAATCTGAACAATATCAACAGCATTCTTTATTATTATTCTATTAATAGGACTATATCATGAATGAAAACAAGGTGCCCTACAATGAGCAGAATAGGGTTATAGTTAAATATAACATTTGGGTTGCATTCAAAAAGTATTGATTTAATCAATTAACCTTAATCAGAATAAGAAGCGAATTATTGCATTCAGTTTCGACCTGAAAATTGGTTAATAAACTATTTACCCTTATTCTAATAAATTAATTGAAGCCAAATAGAGGCATATTACTGTTAATAATATAATTGAACTAAAGTTCCAATTAAGGAAATGTAAAGCCAATAAAAAAGCTGCTAACTTTTATATTAGCGGTTAAACTCCGTTAACATTTCTTTAATTTATATAGTTTAAATAAAACATTACATTTTCACTGTAAAAACAATATTTAATTTTTATTTATAAATACCTAAAAATAAATTAATTTCCTTAACATCTTCAGTGTTATGCTCTAATTATATAAGCTATTTAGATATTAAAGAAAAAATAACGGAATTAAAATAAATATTCAAAAAATAAAAGTCAATAAATAAATCTTAAAATTAGAATCATATCAATACTGAATATAACTAATTATATAAATAAATAATCTATATAAACCCTGACCACCAAATAATTCACCTCAACCATAATCAAAAGTTTTTGATGAATTATAACTATACCTTAAAGGAAAATATCTAATAAAATTAGTTGAAAGAAAAGGTATAAATCATATTGAACCACCAAATCTAACAAAAGATAATAAACTTAAAGAAAATAAACCATAAGAAAAATTAATACTAGAAATAATATAACCTAAATAAGAACCTAAAAATACAACAATAATAGTTAATAATTTTAAATAATAAGGTAAAGAAATTATATAAGGAATAGGAAAAATTAATCAAGATAAAAATCTACCACCAAAAACAGCAATAAATAATAAAGAAATTATACCAAACGAAATATAATAACCCTTATCATTAAAAGAAGATCTTGAATTAAAATTATTATCACCAGATATTGAATAATAAAATAAACGAAAAGAATATGAAGCTGTTAAACCAGTTGAAAAAAAGAATAAAAAAAAAATAAAACAATTAATTCATCTTAAACAAACTATCTCAAGAATCAAATCCTTAGAATAAAAACCAGCTAAAAAAGGTAAACCACATAAAGATAATCTAGATACATTAAAACATACTGAAGTTAAAGGCATAAAATTAACAATTGAACCCATAAAACGAATATCTTGAGAATCATTTAAATTATGAATTATTGAACCTGCACATATAAATAATAATGCTTTAAATAAAGCATGAGCTAATAAATGAAAAAAAGCAAGAATAGGATAACCTAAAGATAAAATTCTTATTATTAAACCAAGTTGACTTAAAGTAGAAAGAGCAATAATCTTTTTTAAATCAAATTCAAAATTAGCTCCAAGACCAGCTATAAATATTGTTAAACAACCAATTAATAATAAAAATCAACCACAATTAAATAAATTTAACATTGGATTAAAACGAATCAATAAATAAACACCAGCAGTAACAAGAGTAGAAGAATGAACCAAAGCAGAAACCGGAGTTGGAGCAGCCATTGCAGCAGGAAGTCAGGAAGAAAATGGAATTTGAGCACTCTTAGTTATTGCTGCAAGAACAATTAATATAGTAATAATTTTTATTTCAAAAGAATTATTAATATAATCATAATAATAAATATAATTCCAACTACCAAAATTTAATATTCAAGCAATAGAAATCAAAATAGCAACATCACCAATACGATTTGATAAAGCAGTTAATATACCAGCATTATAAGATTTAACATTCTGATAATAAATAACTAAACAATAAGAAACTAAACCTAAACCATCTCAACCTAATAAAATACTAATTAAATTTGGACTAATAATTAAAAATCCTATAGATAAAATAAATATTAAAACAATCCATAATAAAACGGTATATATCCTTTCACCAGATATATAATCCTCACTATAATAAATAACTAAAGAAGAAATATACATAACAAAAGATATAAACATTAATGATATCCAATCAAAAATAAAGGTTATCACTACTATTGAACCATTTAAACTAAAAAGTTCCCACTCAATAAAAACTCTATAATCAAATAATAAATAGTAAATACCTAATAAAAAAACTAAAGTTCTAAACAAAAATAAAGAAAAAAATCTTAATAAACAAATAGAAAATAAATACACAGCCTAAGATGAAAAACTCATATCATTGATCCCACAAAACAATATTTTAATTAAAATACTTAAGCAATTTAAAAATAAAAATATTCACTCTTTTAAACAAAGAATATTTAAAGGAAATCAATGTAAAAATAAAAGATGATATTCACGAAAATAACCTAAAGAATAAGTATAAACACCAGAATAAAAGGATCCATGCTGAGAATATGAATATATATATAATGTATAAACAGCTCTAAAAAAAGATAAAAAAATTAATAAAATAAATATAAAAGAAGACCAAGATATAATTCTATTTAACAATCTAAATTCACCTAATAAATTTAAAGAAGGAGGAGCAGCTATATTTGATGATCTAAGCAAAAATCATCAAAGAGATATTCTAGGTATAAAGTTAATTATACCTTTATTAATTAATAATCTTCGTCTACCTAAACGCTCATAGATAATATTTGATAAACAAAATAAACCAGAAGAACATAAACCATGACCAATCATTAAAGAAAGAGAACCTATACAACCTCATCAATTCATAGTTATTAAACCACCAATAACCATTCTTATATGAGCAACAGAAGAATAAGCAATTAAAGATTTTAAATCAACTTGACGAAAACAAATAAATCTAATAATAACCCCACCAAATAAAGATAAAGATAATAAAAAAAAATTAAATTTTATACCTAAATAAGAAATAACCTTCATAACACGAAAAATACCATAACCACCTAACTTCAATAAAACACCAGCAAGAATTATTCTACCAGAAATTGGAGCCTCAACATGAGCCCTTGGAAGTCAAAGATGAACAAAAAATATTGGCATCTTAACTAAAAAAGCCAAAATAATAAAAACATAAAATATAAAATAATAAGAACCAAAATCAAACAATAAAGGAAAATAAAGAGTATTAGAAAAACTATAAACCCTAAATAAAACTAATAATAAAGGCAATCTAGCAATTAAAGTATAAAAAATTAAATATAAACCAGCCTGTAAACGCTCAGGCTGATAACCTCAACCCAAAATTAAACACAATGTAGGGATTAATCTAGATTCAAAAAAAATATAAAAAGATAATAAACTTAAGCTTGAAAAAGAACAATACAATATAATTAATAAAAATAAAACAATAAAAACAAATAAATTAAAATGATAAGAAGATAAATAAACAGAACTTCTAGCAGTAATTATTAAAGAACAAATCCAAAAACTTAGTAAAATCAAACTAAAAGAAAAGTAATCAACACCAAAAAAATATCTAATTATATTTAAATCACAATAAGAATAAACAAAAATTATAAAAACAAAACTTATTAAAAACAATAAAGAATGAACCAACCATCAACAACTATTTAATAAACAAAGAGGGGTCAAAAAAATAATTATAATTAGATATTTTAACATAAAGATAAACTAAAAGAATTAAAAAAATCATTTCCATGAGAACGAATTATAGAAACCAAAATAGAAAGACCTAAAGCACCCTCACAAACAGAAAAAACTAAAAAAATAACAGGAAAAAAATAATCATAACTAAAATTAACAAGAAAAATAATAATTAATATAAATAAAGAAAGAACAATATATTCTAATCTTAATAAAACCATTAATAAATGCTTACGCTTAGATGAAAAAACATAAACACCAGAAAAATAAATTAATAAAGAAGTAAGAACAGAAAATATAAACATTAGTTTTAATAGTTTAAAAAAAACGATGGTCTTGTAAACCAGAAATAAGACAAAGCCCCCCTTTTAAAACTTCAGGAATAAAAAAACTTTTATCATTGATCCCCAAAACCGATATTTTAAAAAACTAACTCCTGATATGATAAAAATTATAATTATAGCAATATCAAATATAATAAATATTAATTTCATTAAATTAAATCATCCTATATCAATAATAATATTTATTATTACACAAACTTTCCTTATTGGATTAATAACAGGAATATTAATAGAAAGATTTTGATTATCTTATATTCTATTTTTAACATTCTTAGGTGGGATATTAGTTCTATTTATTTATATTACAAGAATTGCATCAAATGAAATATTCAAACCAAAAATTATTATTATAATTTTAACTTTTATTATTTTTACATTAATTTTCAATATCCTTATTATTAATGAAAAAATAGTATTTATAGACCTAATTGAAAATACAGAGTCTATTAATATTAATAATTCAATTAATTATCAAGAAATATCTTTATCTTTAGAAAAATTATATAATAAACCAACAAATATTATCACAATAATAATAATAATTTATCTGTTTATTACATTAGTAGTAGTAGTAAAAATCACTAATATTAATCAAGGACCTATTCGAAAAATATAATTACTAATGAATAAACCTTTTCGATTAAAACATCCTTTAATTAAAATTCTTAATAATTCTTTGATTGATCTACCAGCACCAACTAATATTTCTTTTTGATGAAATTTTGGATCATTATTAGCATTATGTTTATTAATTCAAATTGCAACAGGATTATTTTTAGCTATACATTATACCCCAAACATTGAAATAGCTTTTAGAAGAGTTGTCCATACTTGTCGAGATGTTAATAACGGATGAATTCTTCGAACATTACATGCAAATGGAGCCTCTATATTTTTCATTTGTATCTACTTGCATGTAGGACGAGGAATTTATTACGGATCCTATATATATATACATACATGAATAATTGGAACAGTAATTCTATTTTTAGTTATAGCAACCGCATTTATAGGATATGTTTTACCATGAGGACAAATATCATTCTGGGGAGCAACAGTAATTACAAACCTATTATCAGCAATCCCATATCTTGGAACTGATTTAGTTCAATGAGTTTGAGGTGGATTCGCAGTAGATAACGCAACATTAAACCGATTCTTCACATTTCATTTTGTTTTACCTTTTATTGTTGCAGCCATAGCTGTAATTCATTTATTTTTCCTCCATTTAACAGGTTCAAGAAATCCAACAGGATTAAATAGAAATATCGAAAAAATCCCTTTTCATCCATATTTTACATTCAAGGATTCAATCACATTTGTACTTTTTTTATCTTTATTAATTATATTATGTTTAATTAATCCTTATATATTAGGAGATCCTGATAATTTTGTACCTGCTAATCCTCTTGTAACACCTGTACATATTCAACCAGAATGATACTTTTTATTTGCATATGCAATTTTACGATCAATCCCTAATAAACTTGGAGGCGTAATTGCATTGTTTTTATCAATTAGAATTTTAATAATTCTACCATTTTATAATAAAACACCTTTTCGAGGAATTCAATTCTATCCTATCAACCAAACATTATTCTGAATTATAATTATTGTTGTATGTTTATTAACATGAATTGGTAAACGACCAGTTGAAGAACCATACATTATAACAGGACAAATTTTAACTGTTATTTATTTCAACTACTTTCTAATTAATGTTCACATAGCAAACTTATGAGATAAGTTAATTAAATAATACAATTTATTAGTTAATTAGCTTAAAGAAAGCATATGTTTTGAAAACATAATATTAGAAGTTTAATTCTTCTATTAACTTTATATTCTTAAAAAATTTAACTAAATTAGTGAAATTAATAAAATCTTTAGGCCAATAAAAAAAAATAAAAAATTTAAAGATAAAGGTAAAAAACTCTTTCAAGCTAAATATATTAATTTATCATAACGAAAACGAGGTAAAGTTCCTCGAACTCAAATAAAAATAAATGATATTATCGATAATTTAATAAAAAACATAAAAGAATAAAAATCACCACCAAGAAAAATTAATGTTAATAATATTCTTATAAAAATAATTCTTGTATACTCTGCTAAAAAAATTAAAGTAAATCCTCCCGCACCATACTCAATATTAAACCCAGAAACTAACTCTGATTCACCTTCAGCAAAATCAAAAGGAGTTCGATTAGTTTCTGCCAAACACGAAGCTAAACAAGATAAAAATAAAGGAAAAGAAATAACAATAAATCAACAATAAAATTGATAACATATAAAATTAAAAATATTAAATCTACCAATTAAAATAATCAAAGATAATAAAATCAATGCTAATCTAACCTCATAAGAAATTGTTTGAGCAACAGAACGTAAAGAACCCAATAAAGAATAACTTGAATTAGATGATCAACCAGCAATCATAACAGTATAAACACCTAATCTAGTACAACATAAAAAATATAAAAATCCATAAGAAAATGAACATATATAAGTTAAATAAGGAAAAATAACTCATACAGCTAAAGAAATCATTAAATTAAAAACAGGAGAAAAATAATAAATTAAATAATTTGATATTAAAGGAAAAGGTTGCTCCTTACTAATTAACTTAATAGCATCACTAAAAGGTTGAGGAATACCTAAAAACCCAACTTTATTAGGACCTTTTCGGATTTGAATATAACCTAATACCCTTCGCTCTAACAAAGTTAAAAAAGCAACACTAACCAAAACACAAATAATTAATATAAAAAAATTCAAAATAAACATAAATAAATCATAAAATATCAATACTATCTGTAGAAAAATCCACATAAATGAATTCTAAATTCATCACATTAATCTGTCAAAATAGTATAAATTAATTTAAATCACAATATTAAAAATTATTTTATTTATATGGTCCTCTCGTACTAATATAAATTTATAATCTTAGGATAGAAACCGACCTGGCTCACGCCGGTCTGAACTCAGATCATGTAAGAATTTAAAGGTCGAACAGACCTAATTAATGAGCTACTGCACCCAAAATTTTTCTTAATCCAACATCGAGGTCGCAATCTGTTTTGTTGATAAGAGCTCTAAAAAACAATTACGCTGTTATCCCTAAGGTAACTTAATCTTTTGATCATAAATTATGGATCAAAATATACATAAATCAATGATTTTAAAATGAAGAGTTTATTAATTCTTCATGTCACCCCAACAAAACATTATAATAAAATATAAAAAGATCATCCAAAATATACATACAATCATTAATGTTAAGCTCTATAGGGTCTTCTCGTCCTAAAGAAAAATTTAAGCCTTTTGACTTAAAAGTTAAATTATAATAATTATTAAGAGACAGTTGATTTCTCGTCAAACCATTCATTCTAGCCCTTAATTAAAAGACTAATGATTATGCTACCTTTGCACGGTCAAAATACCGCGGCTCTTAAATCATATCAGTGAGCAGGACAGACCTCAAAATATAATCAAGAGGACATGTTTTTGTAAAAACAGGGCGAAATCAAATTTTGCCTAATTCCTTATAATAAATTATATAAATAAAATGTTATAAACAAATATAATATACTAATTCCATCATTATTTCATAAATTTATAAATTAAATTTATTATCTTAATAAAAAATCTAAAATAATTATAAAATCAAAAATTATAACAATGAACTAAAACGTAATCTAAAAATAGCTGATTTAAAGCTTATTATTATATTATTAATTAATAAATTATAGAATATTTTATCTTCAAAGCTTATCCCTTAAAGAATTAATAAGTTAATATTAATAATTAAAAAATTAAATAAAACATTAACTTCAAAAAATTAAATTTTTTCTTAAAAAACTAAATATCTTAGGAAACGACTAACATTTCATTTCAATAAACCATTTTATAATAATTATAAAACATTAACTTTAAATGGTTTATAAATCAACCTAAATTGAGAATATTAAATAAATAATAAAATTTTGATAAACCCTGATACAAAAGGTACAATAAATAAAAATTACTTTTTCAAACTTTTATTAATATTTCATAAAACATTTACATTACTAATAAACTATAATTAAAAAAATCTATTCTATAAAACATACTAAGACAAAAATCAATAAAATTACTTTTATTAAAATAATAATTAAACAAAATTTAAAAATAATATATTAAATAATCAAGAAATCCTGATTTGCACAGAAATAAATTCAGTGTAAATGAAACACTTTACTATAAGTTATCTCTCGTTATCTTTCTAGATACACTTTCCAGTACATCTACTATGTTACGACTTATCTCATCTAAATTAATTATAATAATATATAAATAAAATATAATAATGAGAGTGACGGGCGATGTGTACACACCTCAGAGCCAATATCAATTAAATTAAATAAATCAAATTACTATCAAATCCACCTTTATTAACAATATTTCAATATTAAATCCATTATAAATAAAAATTTATTGTAACCCGCTTCCACTTAAATATAAACTGCACCTTGACCTGAAATATTTCATAATTATAAATTAAGAAAATTAAAACTTCAAAAAGATTTTCTTATAACGGAGATATACAAACAAATAAATTAAGTAAAGTAAATCGTGTACTATCAATTACGGAGTAGGTTCCTCTGAATGGAATGAGATACCGCCAAATTCTTTGGGTTTAAAGATCCTAACTAACAGTACCCAGGTAAATAAAATTAACACTTAAAATAATAGGGTATCTAATCCTAGTTTATTAATTAAGCTTCACAGATTCATAAAATGAATCATAAAAAAAAAATAAAATTTCACCTCATAAATTTATAATTTAATCCAAAAATATAAATAACTGTTTTAACCAATAATATTCACTTGTATTAATCGTATAACCGCGGCTGCTGGCACGAAATATGCAAATACTAAATCAATTACTAATTCCAAAAAAACTTGATAATTAAATTAAATCACTGCAAAAAGAACATTTAGTCTTACAAAACTTACATATAATATAAAGAAAAAAAATAAATAAACAAGCAAGAATAAAACTTTTCAAAAATAAATGAAACATATATACTAAAAATTAAATCTAAGATATAGCAACTGACAATAATATTTAGAAAATCAATCAAAATAAACATTAAAAAAAGTAAAAAAAACCAGAAATCATTTCCTAGATTGAACAACAACAACTTCTTTATTATATGTAAACAAAGATAGGTATGGAACGTGTACACTGGTAAATGTTTTATTATCTTTCTTTTCTTTATTTAATCTTTCTTTCTACTAATTAAATAAAGAAAGATTAAATAATATAAATAATTTAACTTAATATACTATAAGATTTAATATAATATGTATTAGTATACAAGTATATCCATTATATTAATAAATATATAATTATATATTATTATATACAATTAATTTAAATAATATAATTATAATTTTAATTATAATAAATAACTATATTAATATAATATTACTATTAATTAAATAAATTGTATTAGTTATATACTATATTCATAATGTAAAATATTTATCTATATTACTATATATATTTTAAAATATAATAATTTCTTTTGCCTAAACAAATAAGTATCTGTAATTTTTGATAAATATATAAATTAGAATAATCAATTAATATTAAATAAATAAAACTTATAATGATATATTGAATTAAATGTTATATATTATATTAAATTATTTATATTAAACACGCAAAATCAAAATTAAACAACTATGCCTAAAATTCTAACCAATAAATGAAAAACGCGTACAAAAATTTTAAAACAGTTTACTTTCATTTTATATATAAAATATAGAAACTATAA